GTCTACGTAGCTTAAACCCGCCCAAAGCAAGACACTGAAAATGCCTAGATGGATTCGCACATCCCATAGACAAATAGGTTTGGTCCTGGCCTTTCTATTGACCCTTAGCAAGATTACACATGCAAGCATCCACACCCCAGTGAAGACGCCCTACAAATCACCACGACTAATAGGAGTGAGTATCAAGCACGCACACGCAGCTCAAAACACTTTGCTCAGCCACACCCCCACGGGAAACAGCAGTGACAAATCTTTAGCAATAAACGAAAGTTTAACTAAGCTATGCTATATTTAGGGTTGGTCAATTTCGTGCCAGCCACCGCGGCCATACGATTAACCCAAGCCAATAGGAGTCGGCGTAGAGGGTGTTTTAGATCTAATCCAATTAAAGCTAAACCCCATCTAAACTGTAAAATCCTAGCTAACATAAAATAAACTACGAAAGTGGCTTTAAAATTTCTGAACACACAATAGCTAAGACCCAAACTGGGATTAGATACCCCACTATGCTTAGCCCTAAACCTCAGTAGTTAAATCAACAAAACTACTCGCCAGAATACTACAAGCAATGGCTTGAAACTCAAAGGACTTGGCGGTGCTTCATATCCCCCTAGAGGAGCCTGTCCCATAATCGATAAACCCCGATCCACCTAACCCTCTCTTGCTCAGCCTATATACCGCCATCTTCAGCAAACCCTGATAAAGGTTACAAAGTGAGCGCAAATGCCTCCCTTCGCAAAAACGTTAGGTCAAGGTGTAGCCCATGAGACGGTAAAAGATGGGCTACATTTTCTACCTCAGAAAATCCTACGACAACTCTTATGAAACCTAAGAGCCCAAGGAGGATTTAGCAGTAAATTAAGAATAGAGCGCTTAATTGAACTAGGCCATAAAGCACGCACACACCGCCCGTCACTCCCCTCAAATATACTTAAGGTTCATCTTAACTAAACGCCCCAATACCTATATAGAGGGGATAAGTCGTAACATGGTAAGTGTACTGGAAGGTGCACTTGGACAAATCAAGGTATAGCTTAATATAAAGTATCCGGCCTACACCCGGAGGATCTCAATACCACTTGACTACCTTGAGCTAACACTAGCCCTAAGCACAACTAATACTAATATCAAACCAACATATACCAAACCATTTACCCACACAAAGTATAGGCGATAGAAATTTTAACCTGGCGCCATAGATACAGTACCGTAAGGGAAAGAATAAAAACACCTAAGCACAAAACAGCAAGAACTAACCCCTGTACCTTTTGCATAATGAATTAACTAGAAATAGTTTCGCAAAGAGAACTAAAGTCAAATTCCCCCGAAATCAGACGAGCTACCCGAAAATAGCTAAAAGAGCGCACCCGTCTATGTGGCAAAATAGTGGGAAGATTTACGGGTAGAGGTGACAAGCCTACCGAGCCTGATGATAGCTGGTTATCCAAGATAGAATCTTAGTTCAACCTTGAGCTTACCTACAGAACTACCTAATCCCCTTGTAAGCTCAATTGTTAGTCTAAAGAGGGACAGCTCTTTAGACACTAGGAAAAAACCTTACATAGAGAGTAAAAACCACAACCATCATAGTTGGCCCAAAAGCAGCCATCAATTAAGAAAGCGTTCAAGCTCAACACCAACCACTCAAAAAATTCCAAACAATAAAACTGAACTCCTCATACCACATTGGATTAATCTATCACTGTATAGAAGCAATAATGTTAGTATAAGTAACATGAACATATTCTCCACTGCATAAGCCTAAATCAGACCGAAAACTTCACTGATACTTAACAGCCCAGTAGTAACAAGCATAAACAAGCCCACACTGCCTTTACTGTTAATCCAACACAGGCATGCCCCAAGGAAGGTTAAAAAAAGTAAAAGGAACTCGGCAAACTTAACCCCCGCCTGTTTACCAAAAACATCACCTCTAGCATTACTAGTATTAGAGGCACTGCCTGCCCAGTGACACACGTTTAACGGCCGCGGTACCCTGACCGTGCAAAGGTAGCATAATCACTTGTTCTCTAAATAGGGACTCGTATGAATGGCACCACGAGGGTTTAACTGTCTCTTACTTTTAACCAGTGAAATTGACCTGTCCGTGAAGAGACGGACATAAAACAATAAGACGAGAAGACCCTGTGGAGCTTCAATTTATCAGTACAACTAAAAACCATACAAACCAACAGGCCCCTAAACTCCTATACCTGTACTAAAAATTTCGGTTGGGGTGACCTCGGAGCACAACTAAACCTCCGAATAATCCATGCTAAGACCGCACAAGTCAAAGCAAACACACTTACAATTGATCCAATAATTTGACCAACGGAACAAGTTACCCCAGGGATAACAGCGCAATTCTATTCTAGAGTCCATATCAACGATAGAGTTTACGACCTCGATGTTGGATCAGGATATCCTAATGGTGCAGCAGCTATCAAGGGTTCGTTTGTTCAACGATTAAAATCCTACGTGATCTGAGTTCAGACCGGAGCAATCCAGGTCGGTTTCTATCTATTATACATTTCTCCCTGTACGAAAGGACAAGAGAAATAAGGCCCACTTCACAACAGCGCCCTCACTACATAAATGATTTAATCTTAATTTAACAAGACATTACATACCCCACCCAAGAACAGGGTTTGTTAAGATGGCAGAGCCCGGCAATTGCATAAAATTTAAAACTTTAAAACCAGAGGTTCAACTCCTCTTCTTAACACCATGACCACAACAAACCTCCTACTCCTCATTACATCTGCACTAGCCGCCATAGCATTCCTCACACTCGTCGAACGAAAACTATTAGGTTATATACAGCTACGCAAAGGGCCCAACGTTGTAGGCCCTTATGGGCTACTACAGCCTTTTGCTGATGCAATAAAACTCTTTACTAAAGAACCCCTAAAACCCTCAGCATCCACCACCACCCTCTACACTATCGCACCCGCCTTAGCCTTCTCCATCGCTCTTCTCCTATGAACCCCCCTTCCCATACCCAACCCCTTAATCAACTTCAACTTAGGACTACTATTCATCCTAGCTATATCTAGCCTAATTGTCCATTCCATTCTATGGTCAGGGTGAGCATCAAACTCAAACTATGCTTTAATCGGAGCCCTACGAGCCGTCGCCCAAACAATCTCCTATGAGGTCACCCTCGCTATCATCCTATTGTCAGTCTTACTAATAAGCGGCTCATTCAATCTTACTATACTTATCACAACACAAGAACACCTCTGACTCCTCTTACCATCATGACCCTTAGCCATAATATGATTCACCTCCACACTAGCAGAGACAAATCGAGCTCCATTCGACCTTACAGAAGGCGAATCAGAACTAGTATCAGGCTTTAACATTGAATATGCCGCAGGCCCATTCGCCTTATTTTTCATAGCCGAATATATAAACATTATCATAATAAACGCCCTAACAACCACAATCTTCCTAGGCACATTCTACCCCACCCATTCACCAGAACTATTCACAACATGTTTTGTCACCAAAACACTCCTCCTAACCTCTCTATTCTTATGAACTCGAGCAACATACCCACGGTTCCGTTATGACCAACTCATACACCTACTATGAAAAAATTTCCTTCCACTCACACTAGCATCCCTCATATGAAACATCTCAGCACCCATTACAGCCTCCAGCATTCCCCCTCAAACCTAGAAATATGTCTGACAAAAGAGTTACTTTGATAGAGTAAATGATAGAGGTCCCAATCCCCTTGTTTCTAAGATTGCAGGCATTGAACCTACCCTTGAGAACCCAAATTTCTCCGTGCTACCTAACACACCCCATCCTAAAGTAAGGTCAGCTAAACAAGCTATCGGGCCCATACCCCGAAAATGTTGGTCACATCCTTCCCGTACTAATTAACCCCCTAGCCCAACTTATCATCTACACCACAATAATCACAGGCACCCTCACTACACTATTAAGCTCGCACTGATTTCTCGCCTGAGCAGGCTTAGAAATAAACATATTAGCTTTCATCCCAATTTTAATCAAAAAAACAAACCTTCGCTCTACAGAAGCCGCCACCAAATATTTCCTAATACAATCCACCGCATCCATAATTCTTATAGTAGCAATTATCTTCAACAACCTATCATCAGGACACTGAACGATAACAAGCAGCATCCATCAGTTCCCATCACTAATAATAACAACTGCCCTTGCTATAAAACTAGGAATAGCCCCCTTCCACTTTTGAATTCCAGAAGTCACCCAAGGAACACCCCTAATCCCCGGCCTGCTCCTCCTGACATGACAAAAACTAGCCCCCACCTCAATTATATGTCAAATTCACCCATCAATCAACACCCATGCTCTCCTAATCCTCTCAACCCTATCCATTATCATAGGCAGCTGAGGAGGCCTAAACCAAACTCAACTACGCAAAATTATAGGATACTCCTCTATTACCCACATAGGTTGAATAATAACAACACTCACATACAATCCAACTATTACAATCCTCTACCTGACCATCTACGTCACCCTAACAACCACTATATTCCTAATCCTAAACCTTAACTCAAATACCACAACCCTCACACTATCCCTCACTTGAAATAAATCAGCCTGACTCATACCACTAACAACATCTACCCTCATATCCCTGGGAGGCTTACCCCCACTAACTGGCTTCCTACCTAAATGAATTACTATCCAAGAACTTACAATAAATAACAACTTCATCATCCCCTTCATCATAGTCACCATAACCTTGCTTAACCTATATTTCTACATACGCCTAATCTACAACACCTCAGTAACACTACTCCCCACCCCTAACAACACAAAAATAAAATGACAACTTGAAAATACAAAACCCACACTCTTCATCCCTACACTCACCATTATCTCCACCCTCTTACTACCAATCGCCCCTCTAATCCTAACCACCCCCTAGAAATTTAGGTTAAACAAGACCAAGAGCCTTCAAAGCCCTCAGTAAGTAGACCACTTAATTTCTGAAACACATAAGGACTGCAAAACCCACTCTGCATCAATTGAACGCAAATCAACCACTTTAATTAAGCTAAGCCCTCACTAGACCAATGGGACTCAAACCCATAAAAATTTAGTTAACAGCTAAATACCCTAATCAACTGGCTTTGATCCACTTCTCCCGCCGCAAGAAAAAAAGGCGGGAGAAGTCCCGGCAGACTTTAAACTGCCCCTTTGAATTTGCAATTCAACATGTAAATCACCTCGGGACTGGCAAAAAGAGGGTTAGACCTCTGTCTTCAGGTTTACAGCCCAATGCTTACTCAGCCATTTTACCTCTTTTTTTCCCCACTTATGCTCATTAATCGCTGACTCTTTTCAACAAACCACAAAGACATCGGAACTCTATACCTACTGTTCGGTGCATGAGCTGGAATCATAGGCACTGCTCTAAGTCTTCTCATTCGAGCTGAACTGGGCCAACCCGGTAGTCTATTTGGCAGTGACCATATTTACAATGTTATCGTGACAGCCCATGCATTTATTATAATTTTCTTCATAGTCATGCCCATTATAATTGGGGGGTTCGGGAACTGACTAGTGCCCTTAATAATTGGTGCTCCTGACATAGCATTTCCCCGTCTAAATAATATAAGCTTCTGGCTTCTCCCCCCCTCTTTCCTGCTACTAATAGCATCAACCGTGGTAGAAGCTGGTGCTGGCACAGGTTGAACAGTATACCCTCCTTTAGCAGGAAACCTCTCCCACCCAGGAGCCTCCGTAGACTTAGTTATTTTCTCCCTCCATTTAGCAGGGATTTCCTCTATCCTAGGAGCCATCAACTTCATTACCACTATTATCAATATAAAACCCCCCGCTATATCCCAATATCAAACCCCCCTGTTCGTCTGATCTGTCTTAATTACAGCAATCCTACTACTCCTCTCCCTACCAGTCCTGGCTGCCGGTATTACCATATTATTAACAGACCGCAACCTCAACACTACCTTCTTTGACCCCACCGGAGGAGGAGACCCTATCCTATATCAACACCTATTCTGATTCTTTGGCCACCCTGAGGTCTACATCCTCATCCTCCCTGGGTTCGGTATAGTTTCCCACATTGTAACCTACTACTCTGGAAAAAAAGAACCGTTTGGATATATAGGCATAGTCTGGGCTATAATGTCAATTGGATTCCTGGGTTTTATTGTATGAGCCCACCACATATTCACGGTTGGCATAGATGTGGATACACGAGCCTACTTCACCTCTGCTACTATAATTATTGCAATTCCCACTGGAGTTAAAGTCTTCAGCTGACTTGCCACACTTCATGGAGGCAACATTAACTGATCTCCCGCAATACTCTGAGCCTTGGGCTTTATTTTCCTATTCACCATAGGAGGCCTCACCGGCATTATCTTAGCAAACTCATCCCTAGATATTGTACTACACGATACATATTATGTTGTTGCCCATTTCCATTATGTTTTATCAATAGGGGCTGTTTTCGCCATTATAGGAGGCTTTATCCATTGGTTCCCTCTATTTTCAGGCTATACGTTAGACCAAACTTATGCTAAAGCCCAATTTATTATTATATTCGTAGGCGTAAATTTGACCTTTTTCCCGCAACATTTTCTTGGCCTATCCGGAATACCCCGGCGCTACTCCGATTACCCAGATGCTTACACCACATGAAACATTCTATCATCCATAGGCTCCTTCATCTCATTGGTAGCAGTAGCCCTAATAATCTACATAATCTGAGAGGCTTTCGCCTCAAAACGCAAAGCATTAGCAATCAAACAACCTTCTACTAGCCTCGAGTGATTAAATGGCTGTCCCCCACCCTATCACACATTTGAGGAGCCAGCCTATATTAAACTAAATGAAAAAGGAGAGAGTCGAACCCCCTAAGACTAGTTTCAAGCCAATCCTATAGCCCCTATAACTTTTTCAATGAGATATTAGAAAAACCATTTCATGGCTTTGTCAAAGCCAAATTATAGGCTAGACCCTATATATCTTACATGGCCCACCCAGTTCAACTAGGTCTACAAGATGCTACATCCCCTGTCATAGAAGAACTAATCACTTTCCACGACTATGCCCTCATAACTATTTCCTTAATTAGCTTTCTAGTCCTATATGCCCTATCCTCAACACTCACAACAAAACTAACCAACACCAACATCACAGATGCCCAAGAAATAGAAACTATCTGAACTATCTTACCTGCAATTATTCTAATCCTAATTGCCCTCCCATCTCTACGCATCCTATACCTAGCAGACGAAATCAACAACCCCTCCTTTACTATTAAATCAATCGGACATCAATGATACTGAACCTATGAATACACAGACTACGGCGGTCTTATCTTTAACTCTTACATACTACCCCCTCTATTCTTAAACCCAGGAGACCTCCGACTTCTGGAAGTGGATAACCGGGTGGTCCTCCCAATTGAAGCCCCTGTCCGCATAATAATCACATCTCAGGATGTCCTACACTCATGAACTATCCCCACACTAGGCTTAAAAACAGATGCTGTACCCGGACGCTTGAATCAAACTACATTCACTGCAACACGACCAGGCGTCTATTATGGACAATGCTCAGAAATCTGCGGCGCCAACCATAGCTTTATACCCATTGTCGCAGAACTAATCCCACTAAAAATTTTCGAAATAGGGCCCGTATTTGCCCTATAAACACCCTACTTCCGCTTCTTTCCTTCCCCATGCACTGCACAGCTATCCTAGCGTTAACCTTTTAAGTTAAAAATTGAGGGGGCACACCCTCTGCAGCGAAATGCCCCAACTAGACACATCTACCTGATTTATTACCATCACAACAATACTCCCCACACTATACCTTATTACACAGCTAAAACTACTAAGTACAGGTTACTACAAACCCCCTTCACAAAAGAACCCCAATAAACAAACCCCCAATAACCACTGACAACTAAAATGAACGAAAATCTATTTACTTTATTCGCAACCCCAACGATTCTAAATCAGCCTGCTACTATCCCCATCATTCTATCCCCCATACTACTAATCCCAACATCCAAATATCTCATTAACAATCGACTAATCACTATTCAACACAGCCTAACCCAACTTACTCTAAAACAAATAATAATTAACCACAATACTAAAGGACAAACATGATCTCTAATGCTAGTATCCCTAATCACCTTTATTACCATAACTAACCTCCTAGGACTCCTACCCCACTCATTTACACCCACCACCCAACTATCCATAAACCTAGCAATAGCAATCCCCCTATGAGCAGGTACAGTGATCACAGGTCTTCGCTTTAAAACCAAAAATTCCCTGGCCCACCTCCTTCCACAAGGTACACCAACACTACTCATCCCCATGTTGGTAATAATCGAAACTACCAGCCTACTCATTCAACCAGTAGCCCTCGCCGTACGCCTAACTGCTAACATTACAGCTGGTCACCTATTAATGCACTTAGTTGGAAACGCCATGTTAGCACTACTAACCATCAACCTCCCTATTGCCTTACTAACCTCCATACTCCTAATACTGCTTACCACCCTAGAAATCGCAGTTGCTCTAATTCAAGCCTACGTATTTACACTTTTAGTCAGCCTCTACTTGCACAACAACACCTAATGACACACCAATCCCATGCTTATCACATAGTTAAACCCAGCCCCTGACCACTAACAGGAGCCTTATCAGCCCTCCTAGTAATATCTGGCTTAATCATATGATTCCACTTCTACTCCACCACTCTATTAATGCTAGGCCTATTAACCACATCACTAACCCTACACCAATGGTGACGCGATATTGTGCGAGAGAGCACCTATCAAGGACACCACACAACACCCGTCCAAAAAAACCTTCGATACGGAATAGCCCTATTCATTATCTCAGAAATCTTCTTCTTCACAGGTTTCTTCTGAGCATTTTACCACTCAAGTCTGGCCCCAACCCCTCACCTAGGAGGTCATTGACCCCCAACAGGCATTGTCCCTCTAAATCCTCTAGAAGTACCCCTACTGAATACCTCTGTGCTACTAGCATCAGGAGTTACAATTACCTGAGCCCATCACAGCCTTATAAACAACAACCGAAAACAAACAACCCAAGCCCTACTTATCACAATTCTACTAGGCATCTACTTCACCTTACTACAAGTTTCAGAGTACTTTGAAGCGCCCTTCACCATCTCCGACGGTATCTATGGTTCAACATTCTTCATCACTACGGGCTTCCATGGACTTCACGTCATTATTGGGTCCACTTTCCTCCTTATCTGCCTCATTCGCCAACTATTGTACCACTTCACATCAAGTCACCACTTCGGCTTCGAAGCCGCTGCTTGATACTGACACTTCGTAGATGTTGTCTGATTACTCCTATATATCTCTATCTACTGATGAGGGTCCTACTCTTTTAGTATAATTAGTACAATTGACTTCCAATCAATCAGCTTTGACAACATTCAAAAAAGAGTAATCAACCTGATACTGGCTCTAACAATCAACACCCTTTTAACCTCACTACTAATAATTATTATATTCTGACTACCTCAACTTAACTCTTATGCAGAAAAAACAAACCCTTACGAATGCGGCTTTGACCCACTAAACCCCGCTCGCATTCCATTTTCAATAAAATTTTTCCTAGTTGCCATTACTTTTCTACTGTTCGACTTAGAGATCGCCCTGCTATTGTCCCTACCATGAGCCCTTCAAACAACAAACATTCCAACAATAATTAAATCATCCATTACACTCATTATCATCCTAACCCTCAGCTTAGCCTATGAATGAACCCAAAAAGGACTGGACTGGGTCGAATTGGTAAGTAGTTTAAACAAAACAAATGATTTCGACTCATTAAATTATGATACCCATACTAACCAGATGTCACCTATCTTCATAAATACCACACTAGCATTTACCATCTCCCTTCTAGGCATGCTAGTTTATCGTTCACACCTGATAGCCTCCCTCCTCTGCCTAGAGGGAATAATAATAGCACTCTTTATCATAACCGCCCTTGTAGCCTCAAACATACACGCCTCCCTAACCAATATTATACCTATCATACTACTAGTATTTGCTGCTTGCGAAACGGCAGTAGGCCTCGCCCTACTAATCTCAATCTCCAACATATACGGTCTAGACCACATTCACAATCTAAGCCTGCTTCAATGTTAAAAATAATTATCCCAACGACCATACTACTACCAATAACATGACTCTCTAAAAATGATACAATCTGAATTAACTTAACCTTACATGGCCTAACTATCAGCCTTATTCCATTATTATTTTTTAACCAGACCAACAGCAACCTCCTCAATCACTCAATCTACCTATCTTCCGACCCACTGACAACACCCCTTCTAACAATAACCGCCTGACTTCTGCCTCTTATAACTATGGCTAGCCAACACCACCTACACAATAAACCCCCTACACAAAAAAAGCTCTACCTCTCCACAATAATTTTCCTTCAAATTACCCTAATTCTAACATTCATAGCCACAGAATTGATCCTATTCTATATCTTATTTGAAACCACCCTCATCCCCACTCTAATTATCATTACCAAGTGGGGCAATCAAGCGGAACGTCTCAACGCAAGCACATACTTTCTATTCTACACATTAACTGGCTCCCTACCCCTACTTATTATACTAATCCACACCTACAATAACGTAGGCTCATTAAACATCACACTACTGACACTCACAGGTCAAAAACTAACAACTACTTGATCACACAACCTCGCCTGACTAGCATGTATAATAGCCTTCATAACAAAAATACCCTTGTATGGTCTACACCTGTGACTTCCTAAAGCCCATGTTGAGGCTCCCATTGCAGGCTCAATGGTTCTCGCCGCAGTACTCCTAAAACTAGGCGGTTATGGCATAATGCGACTTACCTCAATCACCAACCCCCTGACAGAACAAATAGCTTACCCCTTCCTCACACTATCTTTATGAGGCATAATCATAACAAGCTCAATCTGCCTTCGACAAACAGACCTGAAATCACTCATCGCATACTCTTCCGTAAGCCACATATCCCTAGTGATCATAGCCTCTCTAATCCAAACCCCCTGAAGCTTTTCCGGCGCAACTGTCCTCATAATTGCTCACGGACTTACCTCCCCCATACTATTCTGCCTAGCCAATTCAAACTATGAACGCACGCACAGCCGTACTATAATACTTTCCCGAGGACTTCAAACCCTACTTCCACTGATAACCTTTTGATGATTCGCAGCAAACCTCACTAATCTGGCCCTACCCCCCACCATTAATCTAGTAGGAGAACTCTTTGTAATCACAGCCTCATTTTCTTGATCCCATACTACTATTGTACTAACAGGACTTAACATACTAATTACAGCCCTTTATTCCCTTCACATATTTACTACCTTACAACGAGGAAAATTTACACACCACACAATCAACATAAAACCCTCATTCACACGAGAAAATACACTAATATTCATGCACCTCGCTCCAATCATCCTCCTATCCCTTAACCCCAGCATCATCCTAGGATTCACCCCCTGTAAATATAGTTTAACCAAAACACCAGATTGTGAATCTGGCCATAGAAGCCCACCACTTCTTATTTACCGAGAAAATTCGCAAGGATTGCTAACCCATGCCTCCGTACTTAAAACTATGGTTTTCTCAACTTTTAAAGGATAACAGCTATCCATTGGCCTTAGGAGCCAAGAATATTGGTGCAACTCCAAGTAAAAGTAATAACCATGTGCACCCCCATTATAATAACAACTCTCACCTCCCTAACCCTCCCAATCATTGCCACCCTTATTAACCCTAATAAAAAACAATTTTACCCAAACTATGTAAAAACAACCATAATATATGCCTTCATCACCAGCCTCCTTCCAACAACCCTATATCTCTCCCTAAACCAAGAATCAACTATTTGAAGCTGACATTGAATAATAACCCAAACACTAGATCTAACACTAAGTTTCAAACTAGACTACTTTTCTGTAATATTCACCCCAATCGCACTATTCATCACTTGATCCATCATAGAATTCTCATTATGGTACATAAACTCGGACCCAAACATCAACCAATTCTTCAAATACCTCCTCATCTTTCTTATCGCAATATTAACCCTAACTACCGCCAATAACCTCTTTCAACTCTTTGTTGGCTGAGAGGGCGTGGGAATTATGTCCTTCTTATTAATCAGCTGGTGATACTCTCGAACAGACGCCAATACAGCAGCTATTCAAGCAATCCTGTACAATCGCATTGGCGACATTGGTCTCATCCTAGCCATAGTGTGGTTCCTTTTACACTATAACTCATGAGATATTCAACAAATACTAACCCTAAACTCCAACTCAAACCCTCTCCCACTAATAGGTCTCCTCCTAGCAGCAGCGGGAAAATCAGCTCAACTTGGCCTCCACCCCTGATTACCTTCCGCCATAGAAGGCCCAACTCCAGTCTCGGCCCTACTCCACTCCAGCACTATAGTTGTTGCCGGAGTGTACTTACTCATTCGCTTCCACCCCCTGATAGAAAACAATACACCAATTCAAAGCCTAACATTATGCCTAGGAGCTATTACAACCACCTTCACAGCCATTTGTGCCCTTACGCAGAATGATATCAAAAAAATCGTAGCCTTCTCTACCTCAAGCCAACTAGGCCTGATAATAGTCACCATTGGTATTAATCAACCATACCTAGCATTCCTGCATATCTGCACTCACGCCTTTTTTAAAGCCATGCTTTTTATTTGCTCCGGGTCTATCATTCATAACCTAAATAACGAACAAGACATTCGAAAAATAGGAGGTTTATTTAAGACAATGCCCCTTACCTCAACTTCCTTACTTATTGGCAACCTAGCCCTCACAGGAATGCCATTCCTCACAGGCTTCTACTCCAAAGATCTTATCATCGAAGCCACAAATACATCTTATACCAACGCCTGAGCCCTACTCATCACTCTCATCGCTACCTCCCTAACGAGTGCCTACAGTACTCGAACTATCCTCCTCACCATCACAGGGCCACCCCGCTTTCCAGTTCTAATAAATATTAACGAAAATAACCCCACATTATTAAACCCAATCAAACGCCTTACAATAGGCAGCATTATTGTTGGATTCCTCATCACTAACAACATCCCTCCAACCTCACTCCCTCAACCAACAATACCTCACTACCTAAAATTCTCAGCCCTGTACACAACTGTCCTTGGTCTCCTGATAACCCTAGACCTTACCCTCATAACCAACAAACTAAAAATAAATAACCCATCGCAAATATTTAAATTCTCTAATTTACTAGGACACTTCCCTGCTACAATCCATCGCATAATCCCGTACCAAAACCTACTTATAAGTCAAAACCTAGCCCTCCTCCTACTAGACTCGATATGATTAGAAAAATCCATACCCAAAATGATTACACACACGCACACCACCGCCTCCAAAACTGTGACTACCCAAAAGGGCATGATCAAACTCTACTCCCTTTCCTTCCTTATTCCCCTTACACTAACACTACTTCTAACAATATAACCTATTACCCCGTGTAATCTCAATTACAATATACACGCCCACAAATAATGTTCAACCGGCAACCACCACCAACCAACGCCCATAATCGTACAAAGCACCAGCACCAATAGAATCCCCTCGAACTAACCCCGGTCCCTCTCCCTCAAAAATCACCCAACTCCCCATACTATTAAAACTAACCACTACCACCTCATCAGAACTAAAAGTCCATAAAACTAGCCCCGCTTCCATTATTAAACCCACCAAAAGACCCCCTAAAACCTCAAACCCCGAACCTCATGTCTCAGGGTACTCCTCAATAGCTATCGCTGTAGTATAACCAAAAACAATTATCATACCCCCCAAATAAACTAAAAACAATATCAAACCTATATAAGTCCCCCCAAAGCCTAAAACAACCGTACAACCAATCACACCGCTAACAACCAACGCTAAACCCCCATAAATAGGAGAAGGCTTAGAAGAAAACCCCACAAACCCCATAACCAGTAATACACTTAATGTAAATAGTATGTATATCATTGTTTCTGTATGGACTCTAACCATAACTAATGATATGAAAAACCACCGTTGTATTTCAACTACAAAAACACCAATGATCCCAACACGTAAATCCAACCCAATCATAAAAATAATTAACCACTCCTTCATTGACCTACCCAGCCCATCCAATATTTCCACATGATGAAACTTTGGCTCACTCCTTGGATTCTGCCTAATCCTACAAATCATTACAGGCTTATTTCTAGCAATACACTACTCACCAGACACCTCTTCCGCCTTCTCCTCAATCGCTCATATTACCCGAGACGTAAACTATGGCTGAGTCATCCGCTACCTCCACGCTAACGGTGCTTCCACATTCTTCATCTGCCTTTTCCTACATGTAGGCCGAGGCTTTTACTATGGCTCATTCCTCCTCCCAAAAACCTGAAACACTGGCATTATACTCTTACTTATAACTATGGCAACAGCCTTCATAGGCTATGTACTCCCATGAGGCCAAATATCATTCTGAGGGGCAACAGTAATCACAAACCTACTATCAGCAATTCCGTACATCGGAACCAACCTTGTCCAATGAATCTGAGGCGGATACTCCATTGGCAGCCCCACCCTCTCGCGATTCTTCACCCTACACTTTATCATACCTTTTATCATCACCGCCCTTACAATTGTCCATCTACTATTCCTACACGAAACAGGATCAAATAACCCCTGCGGGATTTCCTCAGACTCAGACAAAATCACCTTTCACCCCTACTATACAACCAAAGATATCCTAGGCTTGGTCCTCCTCCTCCTCATCCTAGCAACATTGACACTGCTCTCACCCGACCTCCTAAACGACCCGGATAACTACACCCCAGCCAACCCACTAAACACCCCCCCACACATTAAACCAGAGTGATATTTCCTATTTGCATACGCAATTCTACGATCTATTCCCAACAAACTAGGAGGCGTATTAGCACTCTTCTTATCAATTCTTATTCTAGCCATCGTCCCCATACTCCACAAATCCAAACAACAAAGCATAATATTCCGCCCACTCAGCCAACTCCTATTCTGACTCCTAGTTACAACCCTACTAACCCTCACCTGAATTGGAAGCCAACCAGTAAGCCAACCTTTCATTATCATTGGCCAAATAGCATCTATAATGTACTTTATCACAATTCTAATTCTAATACCACTAACCTCCTTAATTGAAAACGAACTACTCAAATGAACTTGCCCCTGTAGTATAAATTAATCACGCTAGCCTTGTAAACTAGAAATGGGATCCATAACCCCTAGGGCAATTCAGAAAGAAAGCACTCAACTTCACCGCCAACACCCAAAACTGGCATTCTAATCTAAACTACTTTCTGTATTTTATGTTGCACAAGCTTTACAATGCAACTTAAGTACTACCCACATGACTATCACTATGTAATTCGTGCATTACTGCTAGCCAACATGAATAATATATAGTACTACATATGCTTGATTGTACATAATACATAACATTACATATCCACTATAAACTTCTTAAAGTACATACCTGCAAGCAAGAACCCTCATGCATAACTCAATTGTAGTACATTCTACACTCTCACCCCAAACCATGTAACTCCCCACGAACATTGTCCAAACAAGTATACTGCCAGCTGTACATAATACATCAACTCATTTATCGGACATAGTACATATCTATTAAAACTCTCCTCCTCACCACGGATGAACCCCCTCACCCAGGAATCCCTTGTTCACCATCCTCCGTGAAACCAATATCCCGCCCAAAAAGTGTTACTCTCCTCGCTCCGGGCCCATAATCCGTGGGGGTAGCTAGAAATGAACTGTATCCGGCATCTGGTTCTTACCTCAGGGCCATGGCAACTAAGGTCGCCCACACGTTCCCCTTAAATAAGACATCTCGATGGATCACGGGTCTATCACTCTATTAACCAGTCACGGGAGCTCTCCATGCATTTGGTATCTTTTATCTCTGGTCTGCACGCAACACCATTGCAAAATGCTGACTCCCACCACATCCCGTCCTGAATGCGCCTGTCTTTGATTCCTAGTCCATGCCATTATTGATCGCACCTACGTTCAATATCCTAGCCCCACATAACTGCCAGCAAGGTGTTATTTAATTCATGCTTGTAGGACATACAATAATCAACCTACGAYCCCCCCCCCGCAAACATAAAAACAAAAACAAAAAATCTCACCAAACCCCCCTCCCCCATCTCTGGCCTTCACACACCCCCCACCTTTGCCAAACCCCAAAAACAAAGTCCTATCGCCCGGCCAAAGCTTGCATTCTCATCTTTTAGGTCTGCACACCTAAACTGCCAACCCCCTCAACTAATATCCATTTATTTCATAATCCCCTCTTCACATAACCCCACAACCCCAAAGACATCGCCTACCGCCACACCTACTCCCT